AATGCCCATCCGAACTCAAACGCGGATTTCTATTTTGTTGGAAAAATCCAAGAATCCGATTGAGGTCTCGTGTCGTAAGAAAAAAAAGAATAATCTGGGAAGAATAAAATTTTTTATTGAACGTGTTGATTCATATTTATTTTGACTACTTTCTGATATTTTCTCATATTCTAATTCTATTCATTTTTATTCGATCTTCCCGGAGTTCATTCTCCGGGCAACTCCTTTAACCGGTGGATTCTTTGCAACCTACTTCTTTTATGATCTCATTGGAAATCATATAAAGACAATTCCTATTTGATATAGCTATTTGTGCAAGTATTTTACGATTAAGAAGCAACTGTCTCTTGTACAGATCATTTATTAATCTACTATAACTATAGCATACCCACCTTTCACGAATTGCTGCATTTATTCGAGTGATCCACAAACGACGAAAGTTTATTTTTTGCCTATCCCTATCCCGATGAGCCGAAACCAAAGCTCTTATTTTTTGTTGAGTAATAGTTCGAGTAAGTCTTGAATGAGCCCCCCGAAAGCTTGATGCAAATAAACGAATTTTTGTTCTACGTCTCCGAGCGATATATCCCCGTCTAATTCTGGTCATTGAATAAATGAAACTTTAACGAATAACTAATAGATTTCCTTTCTTTCAGTTATTCTTTTGCCCCTTTCCTAGTATATTAATAACAAAACGGATTTTTCCAATGTATAAACTAAAAATTCCAATGGCTTTCGCTACTATAACCTTCCCAACCACGATTTTTTATTTTTTTCTAGGCATTTCACCTCGAAATACGAAATTGTACTATACTAGGTTAAAAAAAATAGCAATGATAACTAAATAGTGGATTCCATCGTTTCTATGGTTACTTCTTAAACGGTGAGGTCTTCTCTATACACCGGAGCCTTTACTTCATTTAATCAATGTTATTGCTAACTTGTATAGTTCACATTCTTCGGCTCTACCCATGAATTATCCAGTAATAGGTCTTTCACAACGAGCTCTACCTATACAGTAACGGTATTTAATTATGAAAGTTGGCTGGGTAGCTGACCCTGTTAGTCCGTTCTTGCAAGAGGGGTCTATGTTACTAAGATTTCCTCCGCTTAATGGATAACCATTTGCTACCAATGGAGAATTACTTCTCATCTTGAATTGAGGTGAGTGGTTTTACACCAATAGAAACCATAAATTTCATACACAATAAAAGGGATATGACCCATTTTCTTATTTTTAGATAGTAAATGTAGTTCGTTTTTCCGTTCTATCCTATTTGATCATTGATATTCGAACATTGTTCTCTTTCCTTTGTTCTAGTTCATGATCTGAACGAGTCGCACATACACCCTAGTACATGTTCCTCGACGCTGAGGGCATCCCCGAAGCGCGGGGGATTTTGTGACATTTCTGATTGGCTGTCTTGTATTTCTAATAAGTTGTTTAATCGTTGGCATGTTGAATCATATACATAATGGGCTGGTTTAGATCGATCCTAACCGTATGATTATGAATGACTTTTATTCAATAGAATAGAATCGATAGATCAATAGAATCATCAATCAATAGATATAGATAGTAAATAAATAAAAGTCATAGAATATTAAAGAATATTAAACGCGGCAGGGTTCATTTTAAATCACGAATTGACGCGAAATTCAGGCTATTTATTGTCATTCAACCGCTACAAGATCAACAATTCCATAAGCTTGGGCCTCTGTTGCTGACATAAAAATATCTCTTTCCATGTCTTCGGATACAACCCATAAGGGTTTCCCCGTTCTTTGTACATAAACCCTTGTCAGGGTTTCACGTAGTTTCAGCAGTTCTCCCACTTCCAGGATGAATTCTCCCGTTGCTACTTCAGAAAAAGAACCAGCGGGTTGATGGATCATTACCCTGATGATATAAGATAAAAAAGGTTTCTCTATTTCGCATGATGAGGGGAAGATAAAAGAAAGATAAAAAAATAACAAGAAAAAAAGATAGAATCGAACAACCGTACGGGCATTTTGCATTGCATACGGCTCTACAATAAAATTGACCCTTACCTTCAAAAATAGGATCGATCAGACCCCGATCGGTAAATGATCAACTTACCACCCTTCTTTTCGGAGGAATTCAAAAATACTATGATGGCTCCGTTGCTTTATATATTTATTATATTTTTTTGTCTGTGATTTGTCTGTCATTCAGCAATCCCAAAGTTGCTTTTTTGTTTGATCAAATAAACTAAGGAAAAAAGAATCTCTTTTTTTTTTTCGCTCTATACTATAAATATTGTTAAGAGACCTCTGGTGTGAAAAAAGTTTGTGACGCTGAACTGGACTTCCGATAATAAAATAGGAAATACCTTTTTCTCAAATTACTCTCTCGATACATAATCTAATGTTTTGAAAAAAAAAAATTCTTATATCGAATTCAAAGTGCCATGCTATTATTACTTAAATATTCATATTTCATATGGCGAAGGCATAGTCTTCTTTTTTCTCTCAAATA